TTTTTTAAAATGGTTCATTTTAAACTTTATTAAGATATTAATTTACACAAATTTATAAAATTTAATATTGTAATAATTAATTTAATTAAATTAAAAAATATAATATTTATTTACTAAAAATAATGCTGAAAAAGTTCAAATTTTTATTCAATAGATTAAACTTAATTCAATTCTTGTAAAAAAAAATGAAAAAATCGGCAAAATGCTCGAAACTTTTTGAAAATCGAAAATGGGGCAAAAAAATTCAGATTGATTTTCATTAGAGCTATTTTGCATGTCTGTAACTTTTTTAATAAAGGTTTAATGTACAATAATAATTATTAATTTATTAATTAATAAATAATTTATATAAATAATAGAAAATAATAAATTAAAAAGATTTATTTACGTATATACATATATATATATTAATAGTTACATATATGTATATATATATATATATTAATATATAAATAAATCTTATAAATAATTAATGATTTATAAATATATAATTATTTATTAATTAATAAGAACCTATAAAAAAAGAAATAGGGGATATATAATAATTTATTAGTGTATGTAAAACATCTAATTATTTATAAATCAACAAGCTATATATTATATAGTATAAATATTCCCTAGATATTAAATATTTTCCCATTTATTATAAATATATTTTATTTAATTAATATAATTCTTATATTATATATATTCTTTAATATAAAAATAATAATATATAAAATTAATTATATATAATCATTAAACATTTATTATTATATAAATATTTATATATAATACAATTAAATATTAATGGTCGGGATATTTATTTTATTAACCATAATTTAATTATAGCATAATTTAATTATATTGTAATTTAATTATAATATAATTAAATTATATTATAATTAAATTACAATATAGTTAAATTATGATATAATTGAATTATATTGATATAAAATTATATATAAATTTAAATGAATGTAATTAATTAAGTATAAATTTAAATATATATATAAATAATTTATATATATATATATATAGATTATATATTTTATATAATAATTTAATATTAATAATTAATTATATTATAATATAAATATATATATATATAAATATTTATTGAAAAAAAAAAAAAAAAAAATATATATATTATTATTATTATTAATTATTATTGTTATAAAATAAGTATTAATCTTATGAAATAATAATTATTTAATTTAATAATTATTATAATATATAATTTAAAATTTATTATAATTTATTTTTTTCTATGAATTATTATTAAATTTTGTTAATTTTTTATTCATTATTATTGTTTTTATTGTTTTTTATTTTATTTATTGGTTTAAATTAATAACTTAATAGAGATTAGGGTGTTCAAAATTTATAAATGGGGTAGATTTATAATTTTGAATTAATAATTATAAAATTTTTTATTAATTTTTATTTATAATTATTATTTTAATTAAAATAGTTTAAATATATAGAGGGGCAATGGGGTAAATTTATATATTTAAATTAATTTAATTAAAAACGTGCTTGGTTAAATATTGACTTGAGGGGTAAGTTGGATTTAATCACAAATATTTATTAATTTAGTTTTAGGGGTGAAATTTTATTAGTAAATGTTTGAAGTACAGGGGGGGTATCGTTTTTATTCTTGTTTTTTTAAAATTATATTAAATATTTTTAATTCATTTTTTAAATTTTAGTTTTTATAAATTAATATCTTAATAAAGTTTAATTTTGGCTTAAAGATTTATTTAATTTTTTTTTTACATGTAAATTTTTGTGAGTATTTTAATAAAATTTTAATAATTTTTTTAGAAAAATTTTATTCGCAGTATATGATTTTAATAATTTAAGAGATTAAGAATTATAAATAAATTTTAATATTGACAAATTTTGTGCCAGCAGTTGCGGTTATACAAAGAATATGAATAAATCTTATTAGTAAATAATTATATGTATTATGAATTAAAAATAAAATTATATTTATTAGGTGAAATTTTAAATATAAAATTAATTTTAATATAAGTTTTTATTATTATGAAATTTATTTTTAAACTAGGATTAGATACCCTATTATTTTAAATGTAAAATAAATATACTAAAGTAGTATTAGTTATGTTCTTGAAATTTAAAGATTTTGGCGGTATTTTAGTCTATTTAGAGGAGCCTGTTATGTGATTGATAATCCACGATTAATTTTACTTAATTTAAATAAATTTATATACCGTCGTTATAAGAAAATTTTAAAAGAATATAAATTTTTAATATTTTATATAAAAAAATATATCAGATCAAGGTGTAGTTTATAGTTAAGAATAAATGGGCTACAATAAATTTATTTATATGGATTAAAGTAAGAATTTGACTTTATGAAAGTGGATTTAATAGTAATAAAATTAATTTAAATTTTATGATTTTAGCTCTAAAATATGTACATATCGCCCGTCGCTCTTATTATAAAATAAGATAAGTCGTAACATAGTAGATGTACTGGAAAGTGTATCTAGAATGATCAAATTAGAGCTTGTTTAGTAAAGCATTTTATTTACATTAAAAAGTTGTTGTGCGAATCAATTTAATTTGAAAATAATAAATTTACTTTATTTTTTTGTTTATATTTTATTTAATAAAAATAATTTTAATGGTTTATGTTTTTAGTAGAGTTTATAGAAAAAATTAATTTAGTTATAGTTTAATTGTATTGTAAAAGATTATTGAAATAAAATTTTATTTTTTAAAAGTATAATTTAATTTTAGTACCTTGTGTATCAGGGTTTATTAAATAAATATTATAAATTTTAATTTTCTCGAATTTAAGAGAGCTAATAATTTATTTTTTTTATTGTAAAAAAAATATTTATAATAATTTATTAGTAATGAAATGTTATTCGTTCTTAAATATATCTAGTTTATTTAGAAATGAATTTAATTCAGATATTATTATTTTAATAATTTAATTTTTTAAATTGTTAAATTTATTTATGTTAATAATTAGAGGGATTAGCTTTTAATTAAAAATTTAAAAATTAATAAAATATTTTAAAAAATGTAGATTTAGAAATAGTCATCAATAATAATTTGTTATAATTAATTTATGTAAAAATATTATTTTATATAATTTTAAGTTTTTTATAAATAAATAATTTTTAATTTTAAAAATTTAGTTATAATGATAGAATTAGTATATATTTGATTTATTTAAATAATAGTTTTTGAAAGGTTATTTAAAGGAATTCGGCAAAATTTTTACTCGCCTGTTTAACAAAAACATGTCCTTTTGTATTTTATTTAAGGTCTAGTCTGCCCACTGAATTTAAATTTTAAATGGCCGCAGTATTTTGACTGTGCAAAGGTAGCATAATCATTAGTTTTTTAATTAAAAGCTTGTATGAAAGGCTGGACGAGGTAAAATCTGTCTCTATTTAAATTATAGTAGAATTTAACTTTTAAGTTAAAAGGCTTAAATATTATTAAAAGACGAGAAGACCCTATAGATCTTTATAATTTATTGAGTAGAATTAATTTAGAATTATTTATGTTTTATTTAATTAAATTATTTTATTGGGGTAATATAAAGATTGAATTAATTCTTTTTTTTAATAAACATTAATTTATGAATATTAAATGATCCAGTTTTATTGATTATAAGATTAAGTTACCTTAGGGATAACAGCGTAATTTTTTTAGAGAGTTCATATCGATAAAAAAGTTTGCGACCTCGATGTTGGATTAAAGATTATTTTAGGTGTAGAAGCTTAATAATTTTGGTCTGTTCGACCATTAAATCTTTACATGATCTGAGTTCAGACCGGCGTAAGCCAGGTCGGTTTCTATCTTTAATAAAATAAAATATTTTAGTACGAAAGGACCAAATATTTGATATAATTATATTTTAATTAATTGAATATTATTAAAATTAATTACTTTGGCAGATTAGTGCAATGAATTTAGAATTCATTTATGTAAATTATTTACAAGTAATACTTGTTTTATATAGATGTATTATTTTCTTTGGTTTGTATATTATTATTAGTTATTTGTGTTTTAGTGGGAGTAGCATTTTTAACTTTATTAGAACGAAAAGTATTAGGTTATATTCAAATTCGTAAGGGACCTAATAAGGTAGGATTTATAGGTATTCCTCAACCTTTTTGTGATGCAATTAAATTATTTTCTAAGGAACAGACTTATCCCTTATTATCTAATTATATTATATATTATTATTCTCCTATTATAAGTTTATTTTTATCTTTATTATTATGAGTTATTATTCCTTATTTTTTGATTTTATTTAATTTTAATTTAGGTATATTATTTTTTTTAGCTTGCACTAGATTAGGGGTATATACTGTTATAATTGCTGGATGGTCTTCAAATTCGAGATATTCTTTATTAGGAGGTTTACGTGCTGTAGCTCAAACTATTTCTTATGAAGTAAGTTTAGCATTAATTTTAATATCTTTTATAATTTTAATTGAAAGTTTTAGATTAATAGAATTTATAAAATATCAAAAATTTATTTGAATAATTTTTTTATCTTTGCCTTTAGCATTTGTTTGATTTGTTTCGAGATTAGCAGAAACAAATCGTACACCTTTTGATTTTGCAGAAGGAGAGTCAGAATTAGTTTCTGGATTTAATGTAGAATATAGAAGTGGGGGATTTGCTTTAATTTTTTTATCTGAATATTCAAGAATTTTATTTATAAGTATATTATTTTGTGTTATATTTCTTGGGAGAGATTTAATATCTATTTTTTTTTTTTTAAAGATAGTTTTTTTATCTTTTTCTTTTATTTGAGTTCGAGGTACATTACCTCGTTATCGTTATGATAAATTGATATATTTAGCTTGAAAAAGTTTTTTACCTTTGTCATTAAATTATTTATTTTTATATATAGGATTAAAAATATTTTATTTTTCTATATTAATATAGTGAATTATTTTTAGTAAAAGTTAATAGAGGAGTTGACCTCTTTTTTATGTTTTCAAAACATATACTTATATCAAGTTCATTAACTAATATAATAAATTATCTCAAATTTTTATTATTAATGGATTGATTAAAAAGTAAATAAAATATAAAATTGTTAAAATTTGTCCTATTAAGATATAAGGATCTTCAACTGGCCGTATTCCAATTCATGTAAGTAAAATTACAATAATAAAAAATCTTCAAAATAAGATTTGATTAATAGGATAAAATTTTAATCTTTGGAAATTTCTATTATTAGAGAATGGAATAATTATTAAAATTAAAATTGATATTACTAAAGCGATTACCCCTCCTAATTTATTAGGGATAGATCGTAAAATTGCATATGCAAATAAGAAATATCATTCTGGTTGAATATGAATTGGAGTAACTAAAGGGTTAGCTGGCGTAAAATTATCAGGATCCCCTAAATAATAAGGATTTAATAGAGTTAGAATAGTAAGTAATATTAATAATAAAATAAATCCTATTATATCTTTAAAAGAAAAATATGGATGAAAAGGAATTTTATCTGTATTTCTATTGAGTCCTAAAGGATTATTAGATCCAGTTTGATGAAGGAATAATAAATGAATTATTACTAGTGCTGTTACAATAAAAGGTAATAAAAAGTGAATTGTAAAAAATCGTGTTAAAGTTGCATTATCAACAGCAAATCCTCCTCACACTCATTGAACTAATATAGTTCCTAAATAAGGAATTGCAGAAAGTAGATTTGTAATTACAGTAGCTCCTCAAAAAGATATTTGTCCTCAAGGTAAAACATATCCTATAAAGGCTGTTCCTATTACTATAAATAAAATAATTGTACCTACTATTCAAGTATGTATAAATTTATATGATCCATAATATATGCCTCGTCCAATATGAAGATAAATACAAATAAAAAAAAATGAAGCCCCATTAGCATGTAAAGTTCGTAATAATCAACCATAGTTGACATCACGACAAATATGATTAATTCTATTAAATGCTATATCAATATTAGCGGTATAATGTATAGCTAAAAATAATCCTGTAATGATTTGAATTATTAGGCATAATCCTAATAAGGATCCAAAATTTCATCACAATGAAATATTTCTAGGAGTAGGTAAATCAATTAAAGCTCTGTTAGCGATTTTAAATAAAGGGTGAGTAGATCGTATAGGTTTATTCATTAAAATTTTTGTCGTAATGGTCCATATTTAATATCAGTAATTTTAACTACAGCAATTAAAGTTAAAAATAAATAATTTATTAATATTAAAGTAACAATATTATTAGGTATATTATAAATTTTATTTAAGGTGTAGTTATTTTCATTTTTTATAAATATTATTTTATTAAAGAATTCTATTAAGTTAGAATTTTTAAAAAGTGGATTTAATATTATATAATCTATAATTAAATATATAGAAATTATCATTATAATTAAAATTAGTATTATTGTAGTTAATTTAGTTGAAAAGTTAAATATTTCATTTGATGCTAAACTTGTTATATAAATAAATAAAACTAATATACCTCCAATTATAACTAAAAATAAAATATATGAAAATCAATAAGTATAGGAAAAAATTCCTGATATTAAAGAAATTATTATTGTTTGAATTAATAAAATTAATCCTATTGATAAAGGATGATTTAAAAATAAAAAAATAATAGTTATATTAAGGTTTAAAATAAGAAATAGATAATAAATATCAGAGAATAGTTTATAGTATAAAATATTAATTTTGGAGATTAATGATAAAGAGTTCTTTTTTTCTGAAGTTTTAAAAGAAAATTCTTATTTTTGATTTACAAGACCAATATTTTTTATTAAATTATTAAAACTTATTATTTATATATTGAATATTATATCATTTATTTTTATATTTTTTATTGGGATAATTGTATTTTCTTCTAAACGTAAACATTTACTTTTAATATTATTAAGTTTAGAATTTATTATTTTATCTTTGTATATTTTATTATTTATTTATTTATCAATATATGATTTTGAGTATTATTTTAGAATGTTTTTTTTAACATTTTGTGTGTGTGAAAGTGTATTAGGACTTTCTATTTTAGTTTCTTTGATTCGTACTCATGGGAATGATTTTTTTTTTTCAATAAATATATTATGTTAAAATTTTTATTGATGATATTATTTATGATTCCTTTATGTTTTAAAAAAAATAGATTTTGGTTAAATCAATTATATTATTTACTAATAAGATTTATATTTATAATTATAGGAAGATTTAATTATTTATGAATAAATATTAGATATTTTTTTGGTTCAGATTTATTATCTTTTGGTTTAATTTTATTAAGTTTTTGAATTTGTTCTTTAATAATTATGGCTAGAGAGTCTATTAATAAAAAAAAATTTTTTTCTAATTTTTTTTTATTTTTATTATTAATATTATTATTATTTTTATATTGTACTTTTAGTTCTATAAATTTATTTTTATTTTATTTTTTTTTTGAAAGAAGTTTAATTCCTACATTAATTTTAATTATAGGATGGGGGTATCAACCTGAACGTTTACAGGCTGGTATTTATTTATTATTTTATACTTTATTTGCTTCATTGCCTATAATAATTGGAATTTTTTATTATTATAATAATTATTTGACTTTAGATTTTTTTTTTTTTAATAATATTTATTATTTTAATATATATATATATGTTTGTATAATTTTTGCATTTTTAGTAAAAATGCCCATATATATAGTTCATTTATGATTACCTAAAGCTCATGTTGAAGCCCCAGTTTCTGGATCAATAATTTTAGCAGGGATTATATTAAAATTAGGGGGTTATGGATTATTGCGAGTTTTAAGTATATTTATTGTAATTGGTATACCTTTATCAATATTATTTATTAGAATTAGTTTAGTTGGAGGATTTTTAGTAAGTTTAATTTGTTTACGTCAAACTGATTTAAAATTATTGATTGCTTATTCATCAGTAGCTCATATGGGGATAGTATTAGGAGGTATCATAACTTTTAATTATTGAGGGTTTTGTGGCTCTTTTATAATAATAATTGCTCATGGATTATGTTCATCTGGATTATTTTGTTTAGCTAATATTTCTTATGAGCGTATAAATAGACGAAGAATGTTTATAAATAAGGGTTTAATGAATTTAATACCTAGAATAACTTTATGATGATTTTTACTTAGTTCTAGTAATATAGCAGCTCCTCCCTCTATAAATTTAATAGGAGAGATTAGTTTATTAAACAGATTAATTTCATGAACTTGAATATCTATTTTAATATTAATATTATTATCATTTTTTAGAGCTGTTTATACTTTATTTTTATATTCTTATAGTCAACATGGAAAAATTTATTCTGGTAAGTTTTCATGTTCTTCAGGTTATGTACGAGAATATTTATTATTATTTTTACATTGATTTCCTTTAAATTTATTAATTGTTAAAAGAAATTTTTTTATATTATGAATTTAAAAATTTAAGTAATTTAAAATTAAAATTTTGATTTGTGGTGTCAAATATGTAAGATTTCTTACCTTAAATTATTAATTTAATTTCAATTTGTGTTATTAGTTTTTTTATATTATTATTAATTAGAATTATTTTATTTTTATTAAGTTTAAAATTTTTGATTAGAGATTATACGATTTTTATTGAATGAGAACTTTTAAGATTAAATTCTAATAGTGTTGTTATGAGAATTTTATTTGATTGAATATCTTTGATATTTATAAGATTTGTATTATTTATTTCTTCGATAGTAATTTTTTATAGAAATCAATATATAGAAGGTGATTTAAATATTAATCGTTTTATTTTATTAGTTTTAATATTTGTATTTTCTATAATATTATTAATTATTAGTCCAAATCTTATTAGAATTTTATTAGGATGGGATGGATTAGGATTAGTTTCTTATTGTTTAGTTATTTATTATCAGAATATAAAATCTTATAATGCAGGGATAATTACTGCTTTAATAAATCGAATTGGGGATGTTATATTATTAATTGCTATTTCTTGAATATTAAATTATGGAAGTTGAAATTATATTTTTTATATAGATTATATAAGAAAGGATTATTATATACAGATTATTGGAGTTTTAGTAATAATTGCAGGAATAACTAAAAGAGCTCAAATTCCTTTTTCATCATGATTACCTGCTGCTATAGCAGCTCCTACTCCTGTTTCTGCATTAGTTCATTCTTCAACTTTAGTAACTGCTGGAGTTTATTTATTAATTCGATTTAATATAATTTTAAATGAAAATTTATGTTTATTTTTATTATTAATTTCTAGTTTAACTATATTTATGGCTGGTTTAGGGGCTAATTTTGAATTTGATTTAAAAAAAATTATTGCTTTATCTACTTTAAGACAATTAGGTTTAATAATAAGAATTTTGTCCATAGGAAATTATAAATTAGCTTTTTTTCATCTTTTAACACATGCATTATTTAAGGCATTATTATTTATATGTGCTGGGGCTGTTATTCATAATTTAAAAGATACTCAAGATATTCGTTTTATAGGAAATCTTATAGTTCATATACCTTTAACTTGTATTTGTATAAATATTTCTAATTTAGCATTATGTGGTATACCTTTTTTAGCAGGATTTTATTCTAAGGATTTAATTTTAGAAGTAGTTTCTATAGATTTTATTAATATTTTTATTTTTTTATTATTTTTTATTTCTACGGGGTTAACAGTTTGTTATTCATTTCGTTTATGTTATTATACAATTACTGGTGATTTTAATTTTTATTCTTTGCATTCATTAAATGATGAAGGTTGAATTATATTAAAAAGTATATTATCAATATTAATATTTGTTATTTTTAGAGGGAGTATATTAATATGATTAATTTTTCCGACACCAGTTATAATTTGTTTACCAATTGAGTTGAAGATATTAGCATTATTTGTAAGTGTGATTGGTGCTTGATTAGGGTATGAAATAGCAAAGTTTTCTGTAAGATGAGTTTCTAATTCTTTAAAATTTTATAGTTATAGATTTTTTTTTGGTTTTATGTGATTTATACCTAATATTTCGACATTTAGAATTAATTATATACCTTTAATATTAAGATATAATTTATTTAAAAGTTTTGATCAAGGATGGAATGAATATTTTGGGGGTCAAGGAATATATAAGAGTATAAAAAATAATAGAGTATTTATACAATTTTTACAAAATAATAATATAAAGATTTATTTAATTTTAATTATTTTATGATTAATTATATTATTTTTAATTTCATTAATTTAAAATTTAAATTTAAATAGCTTATATTTAGAGTATGATATTGAAGATATCAGGGAAATTATTGTAATTTTTAAATAGGTTAATTATTTTTAGTAATTATTTATAAAAATATAATATTTTATTTTTACAGTGAAAATGTAATGTTTTTATTAAACTATATAAATTAGAAATATAAACGGAATTTAACCGCTAAAAGAAAAAGTTAGCAGCTTTTTTTTGATCATCATATTTCTTTAATTGGAATTAAAATTCAATGATATCATTAACAGTGATAAGCCTCTTTTTGGCTTCAATTAAATTTTAAATAAGGATGATAATCATCAAATTTTTAGGTCGAAACTAAATGTAATATTTTACTTCTTATTTATATTATTGTCAGTAAGATAAGTTGAATAAATTCAACACTTTTTGAATGCAAATCAAATGTTATAGTTAACTATTATCCTAATTAGATCAATTTAATGCTCCTTGGTTTCATTCATGATATAAACCAATTAATAAAATTAATAGGAAAAAAAAACTAATGAATATTCATGAAAGTAACTTAGAGATTTTTATAATTATAATCATAGGTAAAAGTAAAGCAATTTCTACATCAAAAATTAAAAAAATTACTGCGATTAAAAAAAATTGAAGACTAAAAGGTAATCGAGCTGAGTTTTTAGGATCAAATCCACATTCAAATGGGGAATTTTTTTCTCGGTCTATAAAAGTTTTTTTTGATAAAATATTCGCAATTAATATTACGATAATACATAAAATTATAATAATAATACTTATTGTTAAAATAATTAAAATTATTTATACTAAAAATAATTAGACCATTTGATTGGAAGTCAAATATACTTATTATACTATATAAATTAATTATCTACCTCATCAATAAATAGAAATATATAAAAATAATCATACTACATCTACAAAGTGTCAATATCATGCTGCTGCTTCAAACCCAAAATGATGGATAGCAGAAAAATGATTATAAATATGCCGAGTTAAACAAACTAATAAAAATGTAGTTCCAATAATTACATGTAACCCATGAAATCCAGTAGCTATAAAAAATGATGATCCATATACAGAATCTGCAATAGTAAAAGGTGATTCTATATATTCTAATCCTTGTAGAAATGTAAAATATAATCCTAATAGAACTGTAAATAATAATCCTTGTAATGCTTGTGAATAATTATTTTCTATTAAGCTATGATGAGCTCATGTAACTGTAATTCCTGATGTTAATAAAATTAAAGTATTAAGTAATGGAATATGTAGGGGATTAAAAGGTATAATTCCCGTTGGTGGTCAAGTTATTCCTAATTCTACTGTAGGTGCTAAACTTCTATGGAAAAATCTTCAGAAAAATGAAATAAAAAAAAAAATTTCAGAGGTAATAAAAAGAATTATTCCTCATCGTAATCCTATTGTTACAACGTATGTATGTAAACCTTGAAAAGTTCCTTCACGAGTTACATCTCGTCATCATTGAATTATTGTTAATAAGGTAATAATTATTCCTATTAAAAATAAATTAATATTATATTGATGAAATCATTTTACTAGCCCTGATACGGTAATTATAGCCCCTAAGGCTCCAGTTAGAGGTCAAGGTCTATAATCTACTAAATGATATGGGTGATTAGAATGTGTTGACATTAAATTACTTCTCTAGAGTATAAAGTTCTTAAAATAGCAAATACATAAGATTGAATAATTGAAACAGCAAATTCTAAAGTTAATAATAATAATTGTACAATAATTAATAATGAAATTATAAATGAATTTATTATAGGTCCAGTATTACCTAAGAGTGTTAAAAGTAAATGCCCTGCAATTATATTAGCGGCTAATCGGACTGCAAGTGTACCTGGACGAATAATATTTCTAATAGTTTCAATACATACTATAAATGGTATTAAAATTGGGGGAGTTCCTTGAGGAACTAAATGAGCAAATATATATTGGGTATTATTAATTCATCCGTATAATATAAATCTTAGTCAAAGAGGTAATGCAAGTGATAAGGTTATTGATATGTGTCTTGAACTTGTATAAATGTATGGGAAAAGTCCTATAAAGTTATTTAATAAAATTAAAGAAAATAAGGAGATAAAAATAGAAGTTCTTCCCTTTTGATTATATGAACCTAATAGTGTTTTGAATTCTTTATGTAAAGTTATAATTACATTAATTCAAATAATATTTATTCGAGATGGAATAAATCAATAAGTTAATGGAATTAGTAATAATCCTATAAATGTTCTTATTCAATTTAAGGATAAATTTATGATATTAGTAGATGGGTCAAATGTTGAAAAAAGATTTGTTATCATTTTCAATTAAGAATTTTTTTGTTAAAATTATATTGTGATTTATAATTAGAAGTATTTTTAACTAAATATAAATAATAATTAAGAAAATTAAATATTAAAAAAATAATTGTAAATAAAAAATATAAAAATAATCAATTTATAGGAGCTATTTGAGGAATTAAAGAATATTAATATATTAATAATTTTAGTTTGACATTCTAATGTTATGATTTAACTAATTCTTTAAAGAAATCATTAGAAGTAATTGCTAATTTACTATAAGTTAGTTTAAGAGACTAATACTTGCTTTCAGTCATCTAATGAAATTTCACTTATTTTATAAATTCAATTAATAAAAGTATTTGTAGGAACTCTTTCGATTACAATTGGTATAAAGCTATGATTTGCCCCACAGATTTCTGAACATTGACCATAAAAAAGTCCTGATCGATTAATAAAAAAATTTGTTTGATTTAATCGTCCAGGAGTAGCGTCAATTTTTACCCCTAAGGCAGGGATTGTTCAAGAATGTAAAACATCTATAGCTGATACTAAAATACGAATTTGAGAATTAAATGGCAGTACAATATGGTTATCAACGTCTAATAGACGAAATTTATTAATTTCAAGTTCATTTACTGGAATTATATAAGAATCAAATTCTAATTTTATAAAATTAGAATATTCATAACTCCAATATCATTGATGACCAATTGATTTTAAAGTAAGAGAAGGATTTCTAACTTCATCTAATAAATATAGTAATCGTAAAGAAGGTAGGGCAATAAATACTAAAGTAATTGCTGGCAAAATTGTTCAGATTACTTCAATTATTTGGCCTTCTAATAGATATCGGTTAATGTAATTATTAAAAAATAAAGTAAATATTAAGTAACCTACTAAAATTGTAATTATAATTAGAATTATTAGAGTATGATCATGAAAAAATATTAATTGTTCTATAAGTGGGGAGGCTCTATCTTGAAGGTTTAAATTTGATCATGTTGCCATTTTCTAATAAAAGTGAAATTACTTTATATATGAAGCTTAAATTCATTGCACTAATCTGCCACATTAGAAACTAGATAGTATTGGCAATTCAGAATAGCTATGTTCTGCAGGAGGAAAATTTTGGAATCATTCAATAGAAGTTGTTATCTGATTAGCAAAGATTAGTAATCGTTGAGATATAAAACTTTCTCAAATAATATAAATTAATAGAAGAACTCCAATAAATGAGATTGTTGATCCGATTGATGATATAATATTTCAAGCAGTATAAGCATCAGGATAGTCTGAATAACGTCGAGGTATACCTCTTAATCCTAAAAAATGTTGGGGGAAAAAAGTTAAATTTACTCCAATAAATATTACAATAAATTGAATTTTCAGTAATTTATTATTTATAGTTAATCCTGTAAATAAAGGGAATCATTGAATAAATCCGGCTAAGATTGCAAATACGGCCCCTATAGATAAAACATAATGAAAATGGGCTACTACATAATATGTGTCATGAAGAATAATATCAATAGATGAATTAGCTAACACTACTCCTGTTAATCCTCCTACGGTGAATAAAAATACAAACCCTAAAGCCCATAATAATGAAGGACTATAAGAAATTTGTGCTCCATGAAGAGTTGCAAGTCATGAAAAAATTTTAATTCCTGTAGGAACAGCAATAATTATAGTAGCAGATGTAAAGTAAGCTCGAGTATCTACATCTATCCCTACAGTAAATATATGATGAGCTCAAACAACAAATCCTAGTAATCCAATAGCTAATATTGCGTAAATTATTCCTAAAGAACCAAAAGTTTCCTTTTTTCCTCTTTCTGATCTAATAATATGAGAAATTATCCCAAATCCAGGTAAAATTAAAATATATACTTCTGGATGTCCAAAAAATCAAAATAAATGTTGGTAAAGAATTGGGTCTCCTCCACCAGCAGGATCAAAAAAGGAAGTATTTAAATTTCGATCTGTTAAAAGTATAGTAATAGCTCCAGCTAGTACAGGTAAAGAAAGTAAAAGTAATAATGCTGTAATCCCCACGGATCATACAAATAGAGGTATACGATCAAAGGTTATTCCGATTGATCGTATGTTAATAATTGTTGTAATAAAATTTACTGCTCCTAAAATAGAAGAGATTCCTGCTAAATGTAATCTAAAAATAGCTAAATCTACAGAAGCTCCTCCATGAGCAATTCTAGATGATAGGGGTGGGTAAACTGTTCATCCAGTCCCTGCACCTCTTTCAACTATTCTACTTATTAGGAGGAGAGTCAGAGAAGGAGGTAATAGTCAAAATCTTATATTATTTATTCGAGGAAAAGCCATATCTGGAGCTCCCAATATTAAAGGAACTAATCAGTTTCCAAATCCTCCAATTATAATAGGTATAACTATAAAAAAAATTATTACAAAAGCATGAGCTGTTACAATAACATTATAAATTTGATCGTCTCCAATTAAGGATCCGGGATTACCTAATTCAGCTCGAATCAATATACTTAATGAAGTTCCTAATATTCCTGATCAAGCACCAAAAATAAAATATAAAGTTCCAATATCCTTATGGTTTGTTGAGAATAATCATTTTCGCGGTAAAATGGCTGAGTTATAGGTAATAAACTGTAAATTTATTTAGGAAATTTAAATTTCTTTTACCAATTTATTTCGTATGGTTCTATAGTTTATAGTATAAAATATTAAATTGCAAATTTAAAGAAAAAAAAATTTTTAGGACTTTTAATTTTAAATAAATTTACTAATTATTTTTCATTAATTTATTTTTAATTATTTCATTAATTTTAAATTTATTTGTTATCATAAATTATAAATTTTATTTTTATTAATATTTAAAATTATTAATTACTTATTATTGTAGATAAAATTTAATTTTCAATAAATTAATTAAAATTTAGTTTGAGCTTAAGCCTAAGGCTTAAAGCTATCTTTATTTACTGCTTTGAAGGCCGTTAGTTTGTATGGTTAACTTAAATCCTTTTTAATAAAAATTAAAAATTAAGGTACATAAAATTAAACCACTTACAGAAATAAAAGATAAAAATAATATAAAAAAATTATTTTTTGTATTAAAATTTATTATAAAATTAAAATTTAGTTCATTATGAATTAAGATTAATCTTGTATATGTAATTCGTAAATAAAAAAATAAAGTAATTAAAGTTATTATAATTATAAAAAAAGTTAAATATATATAATTATTTCTTAAATATTGGATAATTATTCATTTGGGTAAAAATCCTAGGAAGGGGGGCAGTCCTCCTAAAGATAATATATTTATTAATATTATGAATTTAACCAATAAGTTTTTATTTATAAAGGAAAAAATTTGTTTTAAATAATAAATATTAAATATATTTATTATTAATACAAATGTTATTGAAATAAATGAATAAATAGAAAAATAAATTATTCAAATTATTTCATTATTTAAAAATGATCTGATTATTCATCCTAAATGATTAATTGATGAATAAGCTATAATTTTTCGTATACTAGTTTGGTTTAAACCTCCAATACTTCCGATTATTGTAGATATTATGATAATAAAGATAATATAATTAGATGATTTTAATGTATAAGATAATAACATTATAGGGGCAATTTTTTGTCATGTTATTAAAATTAGTCTATTAATTCAATTTATTCCTTCAATAATTTCAGGCAATCAAAAATGGAATGGGGCAACTCCCATTTTTAATAATAATGCAGTATTAATTATTATTGTTATAAATTGATTAATATTTATTAAATCTCTAATTATGTTTTTTATTATTATAATTAATATTATGGAGAATAAAAACATGGTTGAGGCTAAAGTCTGTACTAAAAAATATTTAATTGATGATTCAGTAGAAAAGGGGTCATTTTTTTTTTTTAATAAGGGAATAAATGAAAGAAGATTGATTTCTAATCCTATTCATGTTCCTAATCAAGTGTATGAAGATACGGAAATTATTGTTCCTATTATTAAAGTTATTAAAAAAATTAATTTATATAAATTAGTCATTAAAAAGAAAAGGATTATAACCTTTATATTTAGGGTATGAACCTAATAGCTTTATTAGCTTATCTTTTTAAAATTTAAAGAAAATATTTATTTTACATTTTAGTATATGATGTATTAAAGTTTTTGATACTTTAGGAAATAGTTTAATTCTATTAAATGTAAATTATTAATAATTTAATGAAGGTAAAATATTTACATGATTTATTCTATCAAAATAATCCTTTTAGATCAGGCACTTCATT